TATTGGACATACCAGTGGAAGTGAAGAACCCATTCTAAATGGTACGGAGAAAAGCATTCCTAGTCGGAGTGATTGTGGCAGTTATAGTTTCAGAAATGTTGATTATTTATTTGATATCAGGGATATTTGGAGTTTGATCTCTGATGACACTTTTTTAGTTAGGGATAGTAATGGTGACAGTTTTTCTGTATGTTTTGATATTGAAAATCAGATTTTTGAGATTGACAATGATAGTTCTTTTCTGAGTGAACTAGAAAGTTTTTTTTCTAGTTATTTAAATAGTGGGTCTAAGAGAAACAATCACTACTATTATCATTGCATATATGATACTCAATCTAGTTGGAATAATCACATTAATAGTTGCATTGATAATCATCTTCGTTTTGAAGTCAGTATTAATAGCTCCATTTCGGGTGGTACCGACAATTACAGTGACAGTTACATTTATAGTTTCATTTGTACTGAAAATGTAACTGGTAGTGAAAGTGGGAGTTCTAGTTCTGGTATAAGAACTAGTAAAAATGGTAGTGATTTCAATATAAGAAGAAGATCTAATGATTTCGGTAGAAATAAAAAATACAGACATTTATGGGTTCAATGCGAAAATTGTTATGGATTAAATTATAAAAAATTTTTTAGGTCAAAAATGAATATTTGTGAACAGTGTGGATATCATTTGAAAATGAGCAGTTCAGATAGAATCGAACTTTCGATTGATCCGGGGACTTGGGATCCTATGGATGAAGATATGGTCTCTATGGACCCCATCGAATTTCATTCAGAGGAAGAACCCTATAGAGATCGTATCGATTTTTATCAAAGAAAGACAGGTTTAACTGAAGCTGTTCAAACAGGCATAGGTCAACTAAATGGTATTCCCATAGCAATTGGAGTTATGGATTTTAAGTTCATGGGAGGTAGTATGGGATCCGTAGTAGGTGAGAAAATCACCCGTTTGATCGAGTATGCTACTAATCGACCTTTACCTGTCATTATTGTGTGTGCTTCTGGAGGAGCGCGCATGCAAGAGGGAAGTTTGAGTTTGATGCAAATGGCTAAAATATCTTCCGCTTCATATAATTATCAATCAAATAAAAAATTATTCTATGTATCAATCCTTACATCTCCTACAACCGGTGGAGTAACAGCCAGTTTTGGTATGTTGGGAGATGTCATTGTTGCTGAACCTAATGCCTACATTGCATTTGCGGGTAAAAGAGTAATTGAACAAACATTGAATAAGACAGTACCCGACGGTTCACAAGCGGTTGAGTATTTATTCCATAAAGGCTTATTTGACCCAATTATACCACGTAATCCTTTAAAAGGTGTTCTGAGTGAGTTATTTCAGCTCCATGGTTTCTTTCCCTTGAATCAAAATTCAAAAAATTAATAAAGTATAGCACTAAATTCAGTTATTTGTAGTGAACAAGTATTTAGTTCATCGTAATCAAAAAAAAACTAAAAAAAATGGTGTTTTCTTTGATGACATAAGTTCTACTTGTAATAAGAGTTAGAAGTTTCGGGTAATTACTTTTAATTTTTTCCTCCAGATCTATTTTTTTATCCTACCTCTATTCATGATTAGTAATCACGAACCTTCTATCAACAGGATAAAAAAGTGAATTTTTCCCTCCGAGGAATTAGAATTAGGGAAAATAAAAAAAAAAATTATCTGGCCTTCTTACGTATTAATATAGACAATAAAAAAAAATATCGAAATCAAAATAAAAAGAAATAAATATAAAATAGAGAATAGAAGTTATTTCTATATCTATCGATAACCCCCATTTTTTACTATGAATCCCCGTTTGTTGGATGGATCGAATTAGTTAGAGTTGCAAACTCCTAATAAAATCTTTTATTTTCATAATAAACTCCTTATTAGATTAGAAAGATAGAAAGAAATAAGGATGGGAGAAGAATAATAAAATATATTAATAAAGTGAATTATCATACATATTCGTGTAGAACTAAATAAGTGTACTTATTTAGTTCTACATTACTTGCACTTATTAACTACTTTATTTATAAATATTAATACTTAGAAATATTAATTTCTAAATATTAATACTTTTTTTTTTATTAATATTAAATTTATTAATATTAAATTTAATAAATTATTAATAAATAATTATAATTTAATTATAATATAATTATTATAAATATAATACAGTTTATGATATATACTTAACTTAGGATAGATATACTTATCATATCATAAGATATCTTTCTCTTTCTAATAGATAGAAATATTAAATCGAGGCACCCATTCTATGACAGATCTCAACTTACCCTCTATTTTTGTGCCTTTAGTGGGCCTAGTATTTCCGGCAATTGCAATGGCTTCTTTATCTCTTCATGTCCAAAAAAATAAGATTGTCTAGATCCGATGGGACCAAATCTCATCAATTTATTTCAACACTGGATCATAATACAGATATTTATTTAGTGTAATATGGTACGATATGTGAAACACAAATGAAAGAACTGTTATGCATGCGGATACATGATATCCGCATAAATGCATGTATATGCAGGTATAACTGGTTAAATTAAAAATGGATCGGCGAATATTTTATTTAAATGGAAAGTCAATGTATCTAACAAATTACTTCTAACGGTTTACATCAGAATAGTGCTAGCTAATGAAAGTTACTTCGGGATCAAGAAATTCATTTTGGTTATTCTCTCAATTCCAATCGAATGCAACTGGATCTAGTAGAGTATGAATTGGCGATCAGAACATATATGGATAGAACTTATAATGGGGTCTCGAAAAACAAGTAATTTTTTCTGGGCCTGTATCCTTTTTTTAGGTTCACTAGGATTCTTAGTGGTTGGAACTTCCAGTTATCTTGGTAGGAATCTGATATCCGTATTTCCATCTCAGCAAATTATTTTTTTTCCACAAGGGATCGTGATGTCTTTCTATGGGATCGCAGGTCTATTCATTAGCTCCTATTTGTGGTGCACAATTTCATGGAATGTAGGTAGTGGTTATGACCGATTCGATAGAAAAGAAGGAATAGTGTGTATTTTTCGTTGGGGATTTCCTGGAATAAATCGTCGCATCTTCCTTCGCTTACTTATGAGAGATATCCAATCCATCAGAATGGAGGTTAAAGAGGGTCTTTATCCTCGTCGTGTCCTTTATATGGAAATCAGAGGCCAAGGAGCCATTCCCTTGACTCGTACTGATGAGTATTTTACTCCACGAGAAATTGAACAAAAAGCTGCCGAATTGGCCTATTTCTTGCGCGTACCAATTGAAGTATTTTGAAATGAACTGAAGAAAAAATAAAAAAAAACTTGCTAATTTCCTTTTTAATACAACCGTCGACTCTATCTGATATTTCTCTGAAGTACGAGTTCTATAAAAAGGTATTGAATCCATGGATCTATTTCCCATTTTTTTTTGTCTAATAATTTAGATCTCGGATCTAGAAGGAAAGGAATATAGAAATAGAATAAGGGTCCTTTTAGGATAAAAATGAAAAAAAAAAAGAAAGCCTGGGTCTCCCTCCCATATATTTCATCCATAATATTTTTGCCCTGGTGGGTCTCTCTCTCATTTAATAAATGTCTGGAACCTTGGGTTATTAATTGGTGGAATACCGGGAAATCCGAAACTTTTTTGAATGATATTCAAGAGAAAAACGTTCTAGAAAGATTCATAGAATTAGAAGAACTATTCCTCTTGGATGAAATGATAAAGGAGTACCCGGAGACACATATACAAAAACTTCGTATAGGAATACACAAGGAAACGATACAATTGGTCAAAACACACAATGAATATCATCTCCATATCATTTTGGATTTCTCGACAAATATAATTTGTTTCGCTATTCTAAGTGGTTATTTTATTCTGGGTAATGAGGAACTTGTCATTCTTAATTCTTGGATTCAGGAATTCCTCTATAACTTAAGTGACACAATAAAAGCTTTTTTGATTCTTTTAGTTACTGATTTATGGATCGGATTTCATTCGACCCATGGTTGGGAACTAATGATTGGTTCGGTCTACAACGATTTTGGATTGGTTCATAACGATCAAATTATATCTAGTCTTGTTTCCACTTTTCCAGTTATTCTAGATACAATTGTGAAATATTGGATCTTCTATTATTTAAATCGTGTATCTCCTTCACTTGTAGTCATTTATCATTCAATGAATGAATGAAGAACTCATTTAATCTCCTGATATCAATCAAATCAGAATCTTTCTTCGTATCGTATATAAAGAAAGCATTTTCAATCTTACTTAATTCTTTATACTTCTAGCTCTTCAAGGTATTCGTCCTATATTCCAGTACAATTATCCCAGTACAATGACAGACTCGTGTATAGGGAACTATACTAGCTACCTATCTAATTTATTGTAGAAATTCCGGGATCAATGATTGGACATGCAAAATAGAAATACTTTTTCTTGGGTAAAGGAACAGATGACTCAATCGATTTCTGTATCTATCATGATATATGTAATAACTCGGGCATCTATTTCAAATGCATATCCCATTTTTGCGCAGCAGGGTTATGAAAACCCACGAGAAGCAACTGGACGAATTGTATGTGCCAATTGCCATTTAGCTAATAAGCCCGTGGATATTGAAGTTCCGCAAGCCGTGCTTCCTGATACTGTATTTGAAGCAGTTGTTCGAATCCCTTATGATATGCAACTGAAACAAGTTCTTGCTAATGGTAAAAAGGGGGCTTTGAATGTGGGGGCTGTTCTTATTTTACCCGAGGGATTCGAATTAGCCCCCCCCGATCGTATTTCTCCCGAGGTGAGAGAAAAGATGGGAAATCTGTCTTTTCAGAGTTATCGTCCCAATAAAAGAAATATTCTTGTGATAGGTCCTGTTCCCGGTCAGAAATATAGTGAAATCGCCTTTCCCATTCTTTCCCCCGACCCTGCTACGAGGAAAGACGTTCACTTCTTAAAATATCCCATATATGTAGGTGGGAACAGAGGAAGGGGTCAGATTTATCCT